GTTCCAGAAGATGTTAATGGTAAGCAAGAAGATTGTTTACGAAGAAACAACAAGAAAAATTCATATTCTGATACATAAGAGTTATATAGGAATCGAAATAGTCTTTTATTTTCTTTTTTCAAAAGAAAAATCGATTTCATTGAAGTAATAAGACTATTCCAATTCGAATAGTAGTTGAGAAAGAATCGCAATAAATGCAAAGATGGAACATCTTTGATCCGGTATTGAAGGAGTTGAACCAAGATTTCAAAATGGATAGGATAGGGTATTTCTATATGTGATAGATAATGTAAATGCAAAAATTTGTCTTCTAAAAAGGGAAAGATTGAATGAATAGATCGTAAATTCTGAAACTTTGGTGTTTCTTTTTCTTTCGGACAAGATAATTCTCGTAGCGAGAATGGGATTTCTACAACGATCGCAAACCCCTCAGATAGAATCTGAGAATAAAACTCAGAATAAAAAAAATTGTTGTAATCCAACAATCGATTTTGGTTAGGATGATTAACCGAGTTAATCCAAAAATTCTGCTGATACATTCGAATAATTAAACGTTTCACAAGTAGTGAACTAAATTTCTTGTTATTACAACTAACAATTTCCACAGGTTCGGAACCTTTTAATCCATAATCATGGGCAAATGCATAAATATACTCCTGAAAGAGAAGTGGGTAAACGAAGTATTGTTGACGAGATTTCTGTTTTTCTGAATACCCTTCCAATTTTTCCATTTGTATTTCTACTTGAATCAGAAAGAAGAAGCATTTCTCGGTTTCTCAAATGATGATACATAGTGCAATATGGTCAAAACAGGGTGTTGCATTTTTTAATACAAACCCTGGAAAGAAAAGGAATCTAATCCACAGATCTTTTCCTTTTCTATCCAATTAGTTTATGTTTGTTCTAATTACAAAAGAGAACAAATCTTTTATTTTTGCAGGCCAATCGCTCTTTTGACTTTGGAATCCAGTCTCTTTATCAATATACTGCTTCTTTTACACATTCAATCCATAACATCCCTTTTCAATCTATAATCAAGAATAATTAGGATTTCTAAAAAAAAAAAAAGAAAAAATCAAGGGTCCGTTCATAGGAAAACCCAACCTTTCCCCGCATCAGGCACTAATCTATTTTTAACGTCTAATTAGATCGGGGAATCATTTCAATTAAGAAGTTAAGCTCGTTGCTTTTTATTTTACCAGAATTGGAGCCAGGCTCTATCCATTTATTCACTAGACCCAGAAAATCGGAATTTTTTATTCCATTCCAAAAATCAAAAATAAGAAATTGATTTTATTACGACATGCTATTTTTTCCATTCATTACCCTTGAGGATCAGTCGTGGTCTTCTAGACTCTACCAAGAGTCTGGACGAATTTGTTGCTTCATCCAAATGTGTAAAAGATCATAGTCGCACTTAAAAGCCGAGTACTCTACCATTGAGTTAGCAACCCAGATAAAATAGGATCTTAGATATGATCGAAACCCAAAAATCAATGGAATTACACCGCACGCTCCTGTCAAAACATTGAACTAGCAAAACATTAAAAGAAAGATTTTATCGCCCATTAAAAACACTCAAATGCCAAAATGAACAGGTCCGGCTAAATTTCACTAAGGTTAAAAAAGGAGCGGCCCCAATCACGATAGCAAAATTGTCATTTTTTTAGCAATTTATATTTCTTTATATAAATAAATCTTGTATGAGAGTACATGCAAGAGGGACAACCCTATCATTTGAGCGAAGTGTAGACAGAAAAACCTAATATGGAGTGAGGATAAAGAGACCTATCTATCTACAAATTCTATTTGTTCAATAGACCTTTGTCAATGGAAATACAATGGTAAGAAAACAAATTAGATAGAAAAAGTAAATAAAATAAGGGCTTATGTTGGATTGGCACGACATAAATCCAGTCAAAAATAGGACTAAGAAAGAGGCAAATTGTGTCTAATCTAAATAATTAGACAACGAGGGATACTAGTGATCCTCTCCTACTTTTTTATTCATTTAGTTCTTCAATTAACTCAAAGTTCCTTCTTTTTCTTTAAAGAATTCTGCCTTCCTTAAAATATCATAAACAGTTCTTGTAGGTTGAGCACCCTTTTCAAGGAAATAGAGAATAGCTGGAACATTTAAACAAGTTTGATTCTTTATCGGATCATAAAAACCTACTTTTCGAAGATCTCTTCCTTCTCTTCGAGATCGAACATCAATTGCAACGATTCGATAGACAGCTTATTGGGATAGATGTAGCTAAACAATGCCCCCCCTAGAAACGTATAGGAGGTTTTCTCCTCATACGGCTCGAGAAAAAGATTCGAATTTCTGTCTATATCTATAATACAAGTAGATAGAAATTAGACTATGACTTGCATTAATTTCCTTACAGAAAAAACAAATTTCATTTATACTCATGACTCAAGTTGGTTAATTTTGACTGACAGACTTAAAAGGAAAAATCCTTCCAAATTTTTTGAGTCGTCTCTAAACTCTTTTCTTTGTCTCATCTCGAACGAATTGACTTTTATTCCTTATTATGATCCAATTCTATTGTTGAGACAATTGAAAATCGCGTTTACTTGTTCCGGAATTCTTTATCTTTGATTTGTGAAATCCTTGGGTTTAGACATTACTTCGGGAATTCCTATTCTTTTTTCTTTCAAAAGAGTAGCAACATACCCTTTTTTTTCTTATTTCCTTCGATAAAGCATTTCCCTCTTCTATAGAAATCGAATATGGGCGATTGATTCTAATAGACTTTTAATTGAAAGAGTTTTTCCAATCTTCCAAAATTGGACTTTCTTCTTATTTTAACCTTTCGATTTCTATATTAAGGATAGACTGACAAAGTTGGCCTAATTTATTAGTTTTCACTAACCCTAGATTCTTTCCCTTGATAAAAAATCAATTCTGTCCTCTCGAGCTCCATCGTGTACTATTTACTTACAAACAACCCAGCGCAAATTTGGTTCGGGACGAATAGAACAGACTATGTCGAGCCAAGAGCATTTTCATTACTATGGAAAATGATGGATAACAAAATCCACAATCGATCATGTCCTTCAAGTCGCACGTTGCTTTCTACCACATCGTTTTAAACGAAGTTTTACCATAACAAACATTCCTCTAATTTCATTGCAAAGTGGTATAGGGAATTGATCCAATATGGATGGGATCATGAATAGTCATTGGTTTAGTTTAGTTTTTTGTATACTAATTAAAACTTGCTATCTATGGAGAAATATGGATAAAAGAAAAAAGTATTTATCGGGGAAGACTCCGCAAAGATCCAATTTATTTAAACCCATATTCTATCATATGAAGGAAACATAGTTCGAAAAAGACGAATAAACAAGTTTGCTTAAGACTTATTTTTTATTGAATTTCCATCCTCAACAGAGGACTCGAGATGGTCAATCCTGAAATGAGAAGCGAAGGATCGACTCTTCTCCAACAAATAAACTATCAACCTCAAAAAAAGTTTAATTAATTTAATTACTATATTAGAATTAGATTAGCATTAGAATTAGATTAGCAATATATTTTTCCATAACAAAAACAATTAACTATTAACTAAATAAACTATTCCAATGAAAAGATTGAAAGTTTTTTGGTAGTTATAGAATTCTCGTACTTCTTCGACTCGAATACCAAAAGAGGAAAAAAAATGAAGTAAAAAAAAAAACACATTTCGTGTAAAGTCAAATTAAGGCCTTTGCTTTTACTTATAGCATTCTTTCTTTTACCTAAAAGAAGCAACTCCAAATCAAAAATCAGGAGAAGTATGATTTTTTGAATCCATTCTATCCAACGAACAGTTCTTACCTTATCCTTACCAGAATGGATCATTCTGGATATTTAAAGAATCGCAGATCGAGATGGTTTTCGCTTAACCAAAGAGGGGCCCTTTTTACTAATAATATAATACAACAAAAATATATCTCTATCATAAAGGGATAGGTCTCATTTTTTATACAGTGTTTTACGTCAAGTTTCAAATTTTTTCAATTAATTTGAAAGCCGAGTAGACAGAATATATGAATTTCTCTCTAATCCTCACATTCCATTGATTTAGAAATGGATATTTGCAAATCAGATAATATCTAAAATACAAAAATGGAGTTCCTATCCATAGAATAGAAACCCTTTTTCTTTTTTCGCAAGCCGATCTTGGTCAAAAGTTTTAAGACCTGTGCTGAAACTAAAAACTTCCTATTCTTTAATCTGGCCATGAAATATAGAATTAGGATACCCCCTTTATTTTCTTTTTATTTACTTACTTTAGTTCTTTAGTTCGGGAAAAAAAAATAGGGGGTCTTTCTTTTCTTTCACATTAGATGTCAAATGTATCATGTAAGAATTCCCCCTTCATGGATATGGAGCATAAAGTTTATCTAAGAAGTTCGAATTTCAAAACACATATGAGTAATGAGTAGTAGTAGGGGCATATCCTGAATGTGACTGATAGACCCAATTTTTCATGAAAATAAAGATATTCAATTTGACTGGACTTGACACTTGATTATGTTTTCTGAGAAAGAAAAAGAATGCTTAGAAATGCATCTAATCTAAGAGTTCATAAGAGATAATTATTCTCTTTAATAAACTTTCTTTTGTCTCGTGTGGGGTACAATATGATTTCATCTTTCGTTTCATCAGAAAAAATCTGGGACGGAAGGATTCGAACCTCCGAGTAACGGGACCAAAACCCGCTGCCTTACCACTTGGCCACGCCCCATTTCTGGTTTTATGCGACACTAATAAACACTATTATGTTTATTTGTTATTCGTCAATCCCACTTCAATTACATAAAAAATGAGGGATACTCTCTTGCTAGGATTCTAGACATGCGGATAATATAGAATCCAAAAAATGCATTGATCATTACATGGAATTCTATTAAGATATTATATGAAAGTCGAATTTCTTCCATTCTCATTTGAGAGTGCGAATACAAGGAGGTATTTTGCGTTTGGGAAAGTCCGAAGAAAAAAGGATTTTGAACCCGCCTTTTCTTTTTTCCCTTAGAAAAATAACTCAATCAAAATCCAATTATCTACTCTACAAGAACGAAATGCTTGTTATGCCTAATATACTTAGTTTAACCTGTATCTGTTTTAATTCTGTTCTTTATCCGACTAGTTTTTTCTTCGCCAAATTGCCCGAAGCTTATGCCATTTTCAACCCAATCGTGGATTTTATGCCTGTCATACCTATACTCTTTTTTCTATTAGCCTTTGTTTGGCAAGCTGCTGTAAGTTTTCGATGAAATCTTTACTACTCTGTTCTGTCTGCCAAATTGAATGATGTATTCATTCCAAAAAAATTCTAAAAATGAATAAAAGCCGAGAAGTCTTATATTATGAACCTTCGATTCTAAAATTCTAATTCTTCTACATTGAATGTATAGCTGCAGCAATAAATTGGGATCCGCCTTTCTACCCCACCCCCTGCACCTACGTTGAGCAGGTACCTTTAGGTACCCACACAATACCTAACCTAATTTTTGATATTGATAAGAGTGCTTATTAGAAATCAATTCTTTCAATTTTTTTCAAGAATTGATTTTTGCATTTTTAGGTGTAAAAATAAAAAAACCCATCCTAGTGGATCTGTGTGGTAAGGAAAAATGGGTAATCTATTCCTTAAAAAAAAATCTTGGAGATTATGTAATGCTTACTCTCAAACTTTTTGTTTATACAGTAGTGATATTCTTTGTTTCCCTCTTTATCTTTGGATTCTTATCTAATGACCCAGGACGTAATCCTGGGCGTGAGGAGTAAAAATCCAAATTTTTTTGGAATTTTCTCTTACAAATTGGATTTGTTTCGTACATTTATCTATGAGAAAATCCGGGGGTCAGAATTCCTTCCAATTCGAAAGTCCCAAATGATCCGAGGGGGCGGAAAGAGAGGGATTCGAACCCTCGGTACAAAAAAATTGTACAACGGATTAGCAATCCGCCGCTTTAGTCCACTCAGCCATCTCTCCCCGTTCCAAATCGAAAGGTTTCCGTGATATGACAGAGGCAAGAAATAACGATTGCAAAAAATCCTTCCTTTTTCTTTCAAAAGTCCATAAAAATTATATTGCCAATTCCATTTTAATTATATTCTTTTTTCTTAATGTTAATAAAAAAAAGAAGAAAATTCTTGTTTTTTCTTTCTAAAATTCGATATTGGCTGAGAAACAATCAGATAGATTTTCTCTTCAGCGGGCATTTTCATATAGGACTTGTTATAATAAAACAAGCAGGTTATATAAAAAATAAAAAACTCTTTTTTCGATTATTTATAAACAAAACAAAAAGGGTTCTTATCAAACCCACCATAAAATTGGAAAGAAAGATAAAGTAAGTAGACCTGACTCCTTGAATGATGCCTCTATCCACTATTCTGATATATAAATTCGATGTAGATGAAATTGTATAAGCGGATTTTTTGTATTTCCTTAGACTTAGACCGCGCAAGGCAAGAATTTTTCGCTATTTACGATTTCATATTCTTGTTACTAGATGTTCTATAGGAATAAGAAGAAATCGCAACTCCTTTCCGCTACACATAAAAATTGATTTCGAAAGTCAATTTTTTTTTTCAATATCTTTCTTTTTTTTTCAGAATCCTATTTTTGTTCTTCCACCCATGCAATAGAGAGCGAATGGGAAAAGAGGGGTTACTTTTATTTTCATTTTTCCTTAAAAGATAGGCTTTGAAATAGGAGTCATGGAATAATGCTGAATTCAAATGTTTATTTCTATAGTATAAGAAAAACTAATCGAATCAAATTCATGGATTTACCACGACCTCGGTTGTGACCCCATAGATAAAAATGCAAAATTTCTATCTTCGAGACCTTTGAAAAAGGGCATTGAACGAGAAAGAAATTGTCCACAGATAATCAAACTATCGTATGCCTTGGAAGTGATATGAGGTGCTCGGAAATGGTTGAAGTAATTGAATAGGAGGATCACTATGACTATAGCCCTTGGTAGAGTTACTAAAGAAGAAAATGATCTATTTGATATTATGGACGACTGGTTACGAAGGGACCGTTTCGTTTTTGTAGGATGGTCCGGCCTATTGCTCTTTCCTTGTGCTTATTTCGCTTTAGGGGGTTGGTTTACAGGGACAACTTTTGTAACTTCTTGGTATACCCATGGATTGGCTAGTTCCTATTTGGAAGGTTGTAATTTCTTAACCGCGGCAGTTTCCACCCCTGCCAATAGTTTAGCACACTCTTTGTTGCTACTATGGGGCCCGGAAGCGCAAGGGGATTTTACTCGTTGGTGTCAATTAGGCGGTCTGTGGACTTTTGTCGCTCTCCATGGGGCTTTTGCACTAATAGGTTTCATGTTACGTCAATTTGAACTTGCTCGGTCTGTTCAATTGCGGCCTTATAATGCAATTTCATTCTCTGCTCCAATCGCTGTTTTTGTTTCCGTATTCCTTATTTATCCACTGGGGCAATCTGGTTGGTTCTTTGCGCCGAGTTTTGG